CACCAAAAAGTTTTCTTTTAGTTCAAAATAATCAACACGTAGAATCAGAACAAGTGATTGCTGAAATTCGCGCGGGAGCATACACTTTTAATTTTAAAGAGAGGGTTCGAAAACATATTTATTCGGATTCAGAAGGAGAAATGCACTGGAGTACTGATGTATACCATGCACCGGAATTTACATATGGCAATGTTCATCTCTTACCAAAAACAAGTCATTTATGGGTATTATCAGGAGGTTCGTGCGAATCTAGTATAGTTCCCTTTTCGCTCCACAAGGATCAAGATCAAATAAACGCGCATTCTATTTCTGTCGAACGAAAATATATTTCGAGTCTCCCTCTGACTAATGATCAAGTGAGACATAAACTCTTCCGCTCGGATCTTTCTCTTTCTGATAAAAAAGAAGGCGGGATTCCTAATTATTCAGAACTTAATCGAATCATATGGACTGGTCATTGTAATCTCATATATCCTGCTATTCTCCTCGAGAATTCCTATTTATTAGCAAAGAGGCGAAGAAATAGATTCATTATTCCATTCCAATCAATTCGAGAACGAGAGAAAGAACAACCGCCCCATTCCGATTCCGGTAGCTCGATTGAAATACAAATACCCATAAATGGAATTTTCCGTAGAAATAGTATTCTTGCTTATTTTGATGATCCCCGATACAGAAGAAACAGCTCGGGGATTACTAAATATGGGACTGTAGAGGCGCATTCACTTGTCAAAAAAGAGGATTTGGTCGAGTATCGAGGAGTTAAAGAATTTAAGCCAAAATATCAAATGAAAGTAGATCGGTTTTTTTTCATTCCCGAAGAAGTGCATATTTTGCCCGGATCTTCTTCCATAATGGTGCGGAACAATAGTATCATTGGAATAGATACACGAATCTCTTTAAATATAAGAAGCCGAGTCGGCGGCTTGGTCCGAGTGGAGAGAAAAAAAAAAAAAATCGAACTCAAAATCTTTTCCGGGGATATCTATTTTCCTGGAGAGATAGATAAGATAGCCCGACATAGTGGCATCTTGATACCCCCAGGAGTGGGAAAAACAGAATCGAAAAAATGGAAAAGTGGGATCTATATCCAACGGATCACACCTACTAAGAAAAGGCATTTTATTTTGGTTCGACCTGTAGTCACATATGAAATCACAGACGGTATAAATTTAGCAACACCTTTCCCAGGGGATCTGTTACAGGAAAGGGATAATATGAAACTCCGAGTTGTCAATTATATCCTTCGTGGAAATGGCAAACCAATTTGGGGAATTTCCGACACAAGTATTCAATTAGTTCGGACTTGTTTAGTTTTGAATTGGGACCAAGACGAAAAGAGTTCTTCTGCCGGAGAGGCTTGTGCTTCCTTTGTTGAAGTAAGGATAAATGGTTTAATTCGAGATTTCCTAAGAATCGACTTAGTCCAACCCCCTATTATGTGTACCGGAAAAAGAAATGATCCGTCAGGTTCAGGATTGATCTCTGATAATGGATCAGATTGTACCACTATTAATCCGTTTTATTCCAAGGCAAAGGCAAGAATTAAACAATCACTTAGCCAAAATCAAGGAACTATTCGTATGTTGTTGAATAAAAATAAGGAATGCCAATCTTTGATAATTTTGTCATCATCCAACTGTTCTCGAATGGGCCCATTTAACAATGTAAAATATCACAATGTGATAAAAGAATCAATTAAAAGAGAGCCCCTAATTCCAATTAGGAAATTCTTGGGTCCTTTAGGAACCATTTTTCAAGTTGCAAATATTTATTTTTTAAGAACCCAGAATCGGATCTTGATAACTAAATATTTGCAACTTGAAAATTTAAAACAGACTTTTCGAATACTTAAATATTCTTTAATGGACGAAAGCGGGAGAATTTATAATCCCGATCCATGTAGTAGCAGTAACATCATTTTGAATCCATTCAATTTGAATTGGTATTTTTTCCATCATAATTATTGTGAAGAGACATCCACAATAATTAGTCTTGGGCAGTTTATTTGTGAAAATGTATATATAGCCAAAAAGGGACCCTACCTAAAATCAGGTCAAATTCTAATTGTTCAAGTCGACTCTGTAGTAATAAGATCAACTAAGCCTTATTTGGCCACGCCAGGAGCAACCGTTCATGGCCATTATGGGGAAATCCTTTACAAAGGGGATACATTAGTTACATTTATATATGAAAAATCGAAATCTGGTGATATAACACAGGGTCTTCCAAAAGTGGAACAAGTGTTAGAAGTACGTTCAATTGATTCAATATCGATGAACCTAGAAAAGAGAGTTGAGGATTGGAATGGGCGTATAACAAGAATTCTTGGAATTCCTTGGGGATTCTTGATTGGTGCTGAGCTAACTATAGTGCAGAGTCGCATCTCTCTGGTTAATAAGATCCAAAAGGTTTATCGATCCCAGGGAGTGCAGATTCATAATAGGCATATAGAAATTATTGTACGTCAAATAACATCAAAAGTATTGGTTTCCGAAGAAGGAATGTCTGATGTTTTTTCACCTGGAGAACTAATTGGGTTGTGGCGGGCGGAACGAACGGGGCGCGCTTTGGAGGAGGCGATTTGTTACCGAGCCGTTTTATTGGGAATAACGAGAGCATCTCTGAATACTCAAAGTTTCATATCCGAAGCGAGTTTTCAAGAAACCACTCGAGTTTTAGCAAAAGCGGCTCTCCGAGGTCGTATCGATTGGTTGAAAGGCCTGAAGGAGAACGTAGTTCTGGGAGGGATGATACCCGTCGGTACCGGATTCAGAGGATTAGTGCGCCGTTCAAGGCAGCATAACAACATTCCTTTGGAAATCAAAAAGAGAAATTTATTTGAGGAGGAAATAGGAGATATTTTGTTCCACCACAGAGAATTATTTAATTCTTGCATTTCAAAGAATTTCCATGATACATCAGAACAACCATTTCTAGGGTTTAATGATTCATAAGAGTGAATTTACCCCTGCTAACTATCTGTATTTGGTCCACCCATTTCATTTGATTTGGTAATTAAGTAATAAAGAAAGATAATAACGAATAGAAAGGAATTCATTTATTGGGTCATGTATCAACAGCCAATCTCCGGTAGAAGAGAAGGTTCCGTCGGAACAATTATTTATTTTATTAGGGCACCTCGTCTCTTAAAAAGAGGAAGTGTAGGGAGAAATGACAAGAAGATATTGGAACATCAATTTGGAAGAGATGATGGAAGCAGGAGTTCATTTTGGTCATGGTACTCGGAAGTGGAATCCTAGAATGGCACCTTATATCTCGGCAAGGCGTAAAGGTATTCATATTACAAATCTTACTAGAAATCTTACTAGAACTGCTCGTTTTTTATCAGAAACTTGTGATTTAGTTTTTGATGCAGCAAGTAGGGGAAAACAATTCTTAATTGTTGGTACCAAAAATAAAGCAGCTGATTCAGTAGCGCGAGCTGCAATAAAGGCTCGATGTCATTATGTTAATAAAAAATGGCTCGGCGGTATGTTAACGAATTGGTTTACTACAGAAACAAGACTTCATAAGTTCAGGGACTTGAGGACGGAACAAAAAACGGAGAAGCTCAACCGCCTTCCGAAAAGAGATGCGGCGGTATTGAAGAGACAATTATCCCGCCTGCAAACATATCTAGGTGGGATTAAATATATGACAGAGTTACCCGATATTGTAATAATCGTTGATCAGCAAGAAGAATATACAGCTCTTCGAGAATGTATTACTTTAGGAATCCCAACGATCTGTTTAATCGATACAAATTGTGACCCGGATCTTGCAGATATTTCGATCCCGGCGAATGATGACGCTATAGCTTCAATCCGATTAATTCTTAACAAATTAGTATTCGCCATTTGTGAGGGCCGTTCTAGCTATATAAGAAATTATTGATTAATAATAAGATAAATGACTTTTTGAACTCCATAGATTTTTGGAATCGGTTACTATTCTAGAATCTCAAAAAGAGATAAAAAGGGGCTATTATTATTATGTGATCGGTTAGTATACAAAATATATAAGTTAAGAAAGAGCCGGTTGAATCAAAATAATTCCTTTTAAAGTTCTATTTATGTCAGGGGGCAATATGAATGTTCTATCATGTTCCATCAACACACCAAAAGGGCTATATGACATATCCGGCGTGGAAGTAGGCCAACATTTCTATTTGCAAATAGGGGGTTTCCAAGTCCATGCTCAAGTACTTATTACTTCTTGGTTTGTAATTGCTATCTTATTAGGTTCAGCCGCTATAGCTGTTCGGAATCCACAAACCATTCCGACTACCGGTCAGAATTTTTTCGAATATGTTCTTGAATTCATTCGAGACGTGAGCAAAACTCAGATTGGAGAAGAATATGGGCCCTGGGTTCCCTTTATTGGCACTATGTTTCTATTTATTTTTGTTTCTAATTGGTCGGGGGCCCTTTTACCCTGGAAAATAATACAGTTACCTCATGGAGAGTTAGCTGCACCCACAAATGATATAAATACTACCGTTGCTTTAGCTTTACTCACGTCAGTGGCATATTTTTATGCGGGTCTTACCAAAAAAGGATTGGGTTATTTCGGTAAATACATTCAACCAACTCCAATTCTTTTACCCATTAATATCTTAGAAGATTTCACAAAACCGTTATCACTTAGTTTTCGACTTTTTGGGAATATATTAGCGGATGAATTAGTAGTTGTTGTTCTTGTTTCTTTAGTACCTTCAGTAGTTCCTATACCGGTCATGTTCCTTGGATTATTTACAAGTGGTATTCAAGCCCTTATTTTTGCAACGTTAGCTGCGGCCTATATAGGCGAATCCATGGAGGGCCATCATTGACTCTTTTTTGAAATTTTTGAAAAAAAAAATTATCTTAGCCCACGCACAATATATGCGTGGCTCAAGATAATCTACTTAGGGAACATAAATCTAAAAATAAAAAATACAGAAAAATATAGCATGGTATATATCTAGAATCTGAAATAATAGCAAAAAGATTACGGATATTGGGGGGTTCTTGTAAAAAGGGGAAAGAGATCGAAACGATCTTTTTCCTAAAATTCCCGTTTAGCCCATTTTTCGACCATACCCCCCCACTCCAATGAATATTCTATATTCTATTGGTCAGTCAATTCCAAAGTAAATATTAGGAGTCATAATTTAATTTGAATAAGAATTTTTAGGGCATTTATGATATTATGACTATGGATACACAATTAAATAAATAAAAAAAGATGGTTTATGGAACAATTCGGGTTTCGGTTGATTTCATTCAATTCAACGATTGACTAAAATAAAATTATAATAAATTGCATGAACTTAGCTTAGATCAATCAAAATCAAAGCAACGATTCAGCCTAATGAATTCATCCTTTTAAATTGTCTCCATCTAGGATAATGATAACGAAAAGGAGTAAAAAAGTTTACAAATAAAGTAGATTCATAAAAAATAGGCGGGTTAGTAGAGGAGGTTGAACTAGGTCGTTGAACTAGGTCTATGCGATTTAATGGCTATAAGCATAAGCTAACTCTTGTAGATGTTTCGAAGAATGATTTATAAGAATCCGATGAAACGAATTAATCGGTTTACGTCATGGAAGAAACACATGTATATGTTATAATTGACTAGTTATATGAACTAAAGATATAATATATCTAATTTGCCCTAACTACTGTCAATTTAGATGGGGATTCCAATAGAAGCCCTTCCGTTTCGTCCGAATTGAATGAATAAAGAGATCACATAAAATAAAGAACGAGGACTTCCAAGAATGGTTCGGAACAAAGAAATGGAAGAACTAAAGTCGTAGGGATTCACAAAGACTTCGCGGGGGATAGAAACTAAAAAAGAGATATTGAAGTAGTTCTGAAGATTCCATAATTAATATTTTTACTTCAATTCAGAGTTCGTAGTTATTGTAACTTGATGAGTCGTAGCGATAGAATAATGAAGTTCTAATTCATCGGTTGATTGTATCATTAACCATTTCTTTATTTTGGTGCGAGGAACTTATCATGAATCCACTGATTTCTGCTGCTTCCGTTATTGCTGCTGGATTGGCCGTAGGGCTTGCTTCTATTGGGCCTGGAGTGGGACAAGGTACTGCCGCGGGCCAAGCTGTAGAAGGTATTGCGAGACAGCCCGAGGCTGAGGGAAAAATACGAGGTACTTTATTGCTTAGTCTGGCTTTTATGGAAGCTTTAACAATTTATGGATTGGTTGTAGCATTAGCGCTTTTATTTGCGAATCCTTTTGTTTAATTTTTTGAATCCTAGAAATAGGAAAAATAAGTATTTCTTTTCTTATTTTATTGCCTTCGACTTGTCGTTTGCTTTTTTGAATTATATCAAGATTTAACTCCTACAATTACTTATTGGTTGAGACAATAGCCTACGGGAAGAGCTGATTTGAGGATAAGAAATTAGCATACCGACTCGCTTGCTTCCTTTCTCTTACTAGAATCCTTTTTTTTTTGGAAATCTTGCAATAAACGAGGTATGTCGCAATTGACATGAGGCCTAGTACTTTAGTACTTAATTCTAATAAGTCTCATTCTTGTTGACTTAGTGAGAATTTTAATAAAAAAAAGAGGGTGAAGTGATACAAAAGGAACTCCGTTCGATTTTTTAGTCTATCTATAAGGGGGATCTTATGAAAAATGTAACTGATTCTTTCGCTTCCTTGGGCCACTGGCCATTCGCCGGGAGTTTCGGGTTTAATACCGATATTTTAGCAACAAATCCAATAAATCTAAGTGTAGTGCTTGGTGTATTGATCTTTTTTGGAAAGGGAGTGTGTGCGAGTTGTTTATTTCAATAATAGGCCGGATTCAACCGGCTGCACCTTTTTTCGTGCTAACTCGGCAAGAAAGGTGGATGATCCTGCGAATTACTTCTGAATAAATTAAGAAATCATATGGAAGAACCATAGCATTTCGTAATTTGTTGGTAAATCTACTTTGATTCTCTATCAAAAACACAACAATGTGGAATCATTAATATGGTTAAAGCTTACTCCATTTGAAGTCCAAACGCGGCATAGTACTCTTTCTACCACTATGTTAATACAGATAGTTGGAAATTTTTTCGATATATAACACTCATGTCGATAAAATGATTTGAACCTGTTATTGGAAAAAATGGGTATTTCTAATGCTGAATTTGATGACCTATGTATAAAGTAAGAAGGATTTTTTTGGATTTGAAGAAAATAACGAAACAACTTTGCTGACAATTACATGTTTTTTCTTTGGTCAGAAGAGTCCTCTGAATCATATAGTTCTAGTCTTGGATTAGTGATCCTATTTTTATTTTAGAATATGAACAGAGAAAAGAGGATAGGCTCATTACATTACATTCAAAAATAGAATATAAATATATATATGGAAATTCCCCATAAGAAATTGAAGTAATTGAGCGTGAGAGCCAAATGAATCGAAAGATTCATGTTTGGTTCGGGAAGGGATCGTGGAAGTTTTGAAATGAATGGAAAGAGAATCTACTTT